TAGAATTAATTCTTCCTGGGTCGATGCCCGAGCGGTTAATGGGGACGGACTGTAAATTCGTTGACGATATGTCTACGCTGGTTCAAATCCAGCTCGGCCCAATAATTCGTTGCTCCATGAATATGAAATAACCAATTTGTCCTCCAGAAACAGAAATGCCTGATCCGTAGAAATGAAGAGAAAGAGTCAATTTTTTCTCTATCCATGTTTTTCTCATTCGTTCTGATTTTTCTAACGATCTAGATTAATGATACTTAATTAAGATTAAGTATCATAAAAATGAAAATAGTTCTTTTTCTCATTGAAAAATTGATTATCCATTTTTTGGCAATAAAATAACCACTCGTTACTAGTAATCCGTGTCGCTCTCACTATATTCCATATCCATGTGGATATTCAGTATATCATTCGTGTTTCTGTTACAACACAACGAATAGAATGTTCTTATAAAACTAGTAAGAATATGTATGCCATACACCTTGCTGGGATTGTAGTTCAATTGGTCAGAGCACCGCCCTGTCAAGGCGGAAGCTGCGGGTTCGAGCCCCGTCAGTCCCGAACTAGGATCCGATGAATTGATAAATTCATCTCTCCATTTTCTGCGAAAGGGGGGACAGGTAGCAAGATCTAATCCCCAGCGGGGATCCTTATTTCTTTTGTTTTTCGTTTCGCATTTATCATCAGACAAGTACGGGAATTTCAATTTCTTTCACTAATACCGATTGATAAGGGGAGACATATGTAAGTTGGTACAATCGGTGGCATTACTATATTCAGTATTTTAATAGATACCATATTCAGTATTTTAATAGATACCATACTCGTCTGACTTTCTTTTTCAATTGTTCTTGAACAATGAAATGGAATAGAGTTCCCCCATTTTTACCGGGAGTACATACACAAATTGTATTCGTTTATTGTACGATACACAATGAACTTAACATAATTACCTCGACTTTGTTTGTGTATCCTCAATTACTAATTGGAAACAATCTATTTATTCTCATGCAAATTGCACACTGAATTTTTGATGTATGCGTTCTAGTCTCAATCCAAGAAAGAAGAAGAGAAAGAGATACTATACTAATAAAATAAAAGACCAAGCAACACCCCTTTTTAGTAAATTTGTTGGAATATTAGATCTTTTCCACTTAACACCCGTCCTTTTTTCCATCTCACTTCTACTTCTACTGTTTGGATCTGTGTGACCCATAGAATACCGGTCATATAATATCTCATAATTGTATGTATAAGTATAAGGAAAGAGAGTTGTATAAGGAAGACAAAGACAGTAGGTTATGGAAAAGAAAAAAAAAGTAGAAAAAAGGATGAAAAATTCAATGGAATTCCTGATCCAATAAAGAATCCCATTTCGGATTTAGTATGGATAAAATAAAAGATTTTCTTATGTTATACTATTCAATTCTCGACGATGAATCGATTTGATAGATCAGATATTGTTATTCATAATATTGATCCGATTCAGTATCATCAGAATTCAATTCATCCCATTGAATTGACAGGAGTAAAATTTCTTATCTCTATGGGATTAGATCCCGAGTTATTGTGAAGTAAAAAAAAACAATGAGATTATGGAAGTCAATATTCTCGCATTTATTGCTACTGCACTGTTCATTCTAGTTCCTACTGCTTTTTTACTTATCATCTACGTAAAAACAGTCAGTCAAAATGATTAATTTAACTGAAACTTGGTTGGATTATTAGTTCTTATCAATGATTGAAGAAATAAAAGAAAGGGATTAAAACTCCAAGTTTTAAATGAAATGATTTGGCTGGAATCATAAGTATCTGAGATACTGTGGTAGAAAGAACTATATATAATATAGTTCTTTCTACCGCACTAGCCGCACTAGATAGTATTGTATATTTTTATCATATAAATTTATTATCATATAAATAGTATGATCATATAAATTTTATCATATAAAGTTGTATACAGATAAAATTTATATAGATATAGATCAATTTACAATATGTACATGTATTAGATGTACATCTAATACATATACATCGAAATAGCAGTCTAATTCTATTTCTTTTTTTTTTCGCTACATCTACTTGTATGGGTTTCGATCAATCCAAAATAATCCAAGGCCAACTCTTCTAATTCCTAGGCTTCTTATAACTTATAACTTAATATATAGATTTATATTAACTATATAAAATAAAAATAAAAGAAAACGAAACCAAGGAATCTTTTTTTTTTTTTTAGTTTCGCAAAACGATCAATTAAACGATTGATACAATTCGATCACTCAATCGATTATTCAATTAGTAGTACCCCTAGAGTCCACTCCTTCCCCATACTACGAGTGAGAGGGAAAATGTAAAGACTACCATTAAAGCAGCCCAAGTGAGACTTACTATATCCATGTGAATTATGTCTCCTATCTCTATGAAGGAATTATTTCATTATTGATTATTGATCAATAATCATAGTGGAATCAATGGTGCAGAGTCAAAAGAAAATAGGATTCTGACTTAAGGCTATTGATGAACTAATCCAATGAATCTACTCGTAACAAGTTCCTATATTAGAAAATTTCTGGTAGAATCGGGAAGCATTAAGCACAAATACGATACACACACCTTTTATTTGGAAATAGCAAAGGAATGCTCCTAATGGAACATGTAGAAATAGTAAGACCTATTGTTTGTTACCTTTCTTTCATAAGCAAAAGACGTCAAAATATACCATCAAGATAGATAACCATCTATCAGATACCTCTATTTTATTTGATCTAAGGCTTACGTCTTTCTTTCTGTGAAAGAATGGAATGGTAAGACACCACCACCATTATTACATACATTCTTTTTTTTGTAATCCCCTACACGGGCAAAGAATTTTTTTTTTCAACTTTTCTTTTTACTCTATAAAATAAATAAGAGCCGCCCAACCATATTGAATGTTTGAGTACTCAAAGCCTCTCGTGAGTCTGGATACAAAGTATCTTCAGTCCTTTCCACAACTTCTAAATTGATTTCCCATCAGCCTATTCTATTCAATCTAATTCCAGATAGAGTCAGTAGACACTATTTTAGTATTTAGTATAGGTAGTGTAAGATAATTAGGAAGTCTTGATAGTCTTTCGTATAATCTCTTCTTCAATCCTAGGAGCAAAAATAGAGTGTCCTTTAGGAACCTTTGGATACTAAGATTTCCGACCTCTTACTTTCGTAATTCTGAATCCCAGAATTGACTCTCACTATTTATTTGATTCAATTGATATCATAAATCAAATAAATGTCCGAATCAATCATTAATAAGTAAGGGTTACTTCATACCTATTGGTACCGGTTTGGACCGGTACCCAGAACCCAGATTTTGAGAAAAAAAAAAATTTACAGTTTTTTTTATAGAATTATGGATTCTAAAAATCAAGTATCGACAGGCCTAGTCGTTTGCCTCTGCTTCTTGTGGGACAAGAATTTGTCGAGTTAGATCAGCAGAATAAGAAATTTCAAGTCTTTTGTTGATCAGGATCAGGCGACACCCGGATTTGAACTGGGGATAAAGGATTTGCAGTCCCCCGCCTTACCACTTGGCCATGCCGCCAAATCTGATCCAAAAAAAATGGATAATATTTTTATCCATCCATATTCTATTACTAATTTTTTTTGGATCTTGAATCCCATTGTACTTATCCCTTTTCAAAAATTAATCCCTATTTTTTATTGGATCCAGTTTAGATTATTCTCTTCGATTGATTGTATCTCAAAAGACACACTGCTTAAAAACTTCCCTTCTCCTTCTATTGAAAAGAGAAAAAATAGATTTCCGGTCACAGACCGAAAAATTCAGGGCAAATTGGAACCATTAACTATTTTTACTTTAGAATTAGCGAACGGTTCTTAAATTTTTATCTCAAATTGTGTTTCTTTAATGGTATAAGAAAATCAAATTGATTTACGACTAATCAGTATCAATTATTTTCAATAATCAATCCTTTTCAATTTCAATTATAACAAAATATATGTGTATATGTAAACCCCAGAACAGAAATTGTTACACAGATACCGAATTGGGTCTTTCTCTTATGTACATATCCCTATAGAGAATTATCGTGCTTAAATTTTTCATTGAATATTTTGAATAGAAAATAGGAATTATGATATAGTGCGACCTGACTTCTGTTGCCACAAGTAAAATTACGATAAAAGATGCGATATGCGGATAGGTATATCGGCATGTACTTAATAAATACTACTCCTATTACTATTACGCAATTCAATCGTATTCTATCTATAAATTCTACTACCAAAAAGAATCCGCGAATTCTTTTTTGAACATTAAAGTGTGCTAAAAAAAGGAAATTCTATACTGCTCCTGATTATTCTGTCTTTATTTCATTCATAAAGAGCAGATTTAATCCTGAATCCATTTATTTTTTTGGTACCCAATCTGATCGTAATATCATAATAATAGGTAGAAATTGGATCAATTTTTATATTCTATACAAGACTCCATAAGTGGAAGTAATAGAATTTTTTTTCCAGGAATGTTTTATCAATTCATTTCCATTTGTACTTGTCGCAAATTCGAACTTGCGTCGAAAATGCTCTTCATTCCTCCGTCTCGTTTCCGTTCATACGTATGAAATACATTACATTACATATATGGAGTTGGCTGAAATTTCATGTGATTCAGTAAACAGAATATACATTCCATCATTGCTAGATCGATCCGTATGGTTCGATGAATAGTGAGTCAATAATGGGATTTTTTCGATAAAGAGGAAACTTAAGATTAAGATGCTCCGGAATGGAAATGAGGGAATGTCCACAATACCTGGATTTAGTCAGATTCAATTTGAGGGATTTTATAGATTCATTAATCAGGGCTTGACGGAAGAATTTCATAAATTTCCAAAAATTGAAGATCAAGAAATTGAATTTAAATTATTTGTGGAAACATATAAATTGGTAGAACCCTTGATAAAAGAAAGAGATGCTGTGTATGAATCACTCACATATTCTTC